ATGAAGGGAATATCTTATCGAGGTAATCATATTTGTTTCGGTAAATATGCTCTTCAGGCACTTGAACCTGCTTGGATCACATCTAGACAAATCGAAGCAGGTCGACGAGCAATGACACGAAATGCACGCCGTGGTGGAAAAATATGGGTCCGTATATTTCCAGACAAACCAGTTACAGTAAGACCTGCTGAAACACGTATGGGTTCGGGGAAAGGATCCCCTGAATATTGGGTAGCTGTTGTTAAACCGGGGCGAATACTATATGAAATGGGTGGAGTAACCGAAAATATAGCTAGAAGGGCTATTTTAATAGCAGCATCTAAAATGCCTATACGAACTCAATTTATTATTTCGGGATAAAAATGTAGAACCGACAGAGATGAATCTTAGGGATGAAACAAAAACGCAGGTTTCTTTTTTTGGACAAACAATATTTCTTTTATTTTCTTCATCCTTTGCATTGGAAGAATAAACAAAAAATTTGATATGATTCAACCTCAGACCCATTTAAATGTAGCGGATAACAGCGGGGCTCGAGAATTGATGTGTATTCGAATCATAGGAGCTAGTAATCGTCGATATGCTCATATTGGTGACGTTATTGTTGCTGTGATTAAAGAAGCAGTACCAAATATGCCCCTAGAAAAATCAGAAGTAGTGAGAGCTGTAATTGTTCGTACCTGTAAAGAACTAAAACGTGACAGCGGTATGATAATACGATATGATGACAATGCTGCAGTTGTGATTGATCAAGAAGGAAATCCAAAAGGAACTCGAATTTTTGGGGCAATCCCCCGTGAATTAAGACAATTGAATTTTACTAAAATAGTTTCATTAGCTCCCGAGGTATTATAAAATAAAATGAGATCGTGATATCTTTGGGGTATTTGAAAGAAATAGATTAAGAACTAGATTAATTCGTAGATTGTGTCTCACGCATATACCTTGCAAAATTCCTATTCATAAATCAATAAAAAAAAAAAAAGAAAAACATGTTGATTATATCCAATTTTGAGACACCAATAATTTTAGTTCATCATGGGTAGAGACACTATTGCTGAGATAATAACCTCTATACGAAATGCTGATATGGATAGAAAAAGAGTTGTTCGCATAGCATCTACTAATATTACCGAAAATATTGTTAAAATACTTTTCCGAGAGGGTTTTATCGAAAACGTCAGAAAACATCGAGAAAAAAACAAATATTGTTTGGTTTTAACCCTTCGACATAGAAGGAATGGGAAAAAACCCTATAGAAATTTTTTAAATTTAAAACGGATCAGTAGACCCGGTTTACGAATCTATTCTAACTCTCAACGAATTCCTAGAATTTTAGGTGGGATGGGAATTGTAATTCTTTCTACTTCTCGGGGTATAATGACAGACCGGGAGGCTCGACTAGAACGAATCGGTGGAGAAATTTTGTGTTATATATGGTAATCCATTTAATATCCAAATGGGATCCGAAACCTCTTCCTATTTGTAAAAAAAAAAAGAAAGGGGGTGAGTTGTCTAATATCGTCTTTCCTCCATTAATTGATACTTCAGGGGGGCTTTACCTGAAATGAAAGAACAAAAATGGATTCATGAAGGTTTAATTACTGAATCGCTTCCCAATGGCATGTTCCGAGTTCGGTTAGATAATGAAGATCTGATTCTAGGTTACGTTTCAGGAAAGATCCGACGTAGTTTTATACGGATACTGCCAGGAGATAAAGTCAAAATTGAAGTAAGTCGTTATGATTCAACCAGAGGACGTATAATTTATCGACTCCGAAACAAGGATTCGAAAGATTAGGTCATTTTTATTCGATACGATTCGAGATGCAAAATTTCAAGAAACTTATTTTCTACCAAAAAAGAATTAAGATAAGGAATGACAAATATGAAAATAAGAGCTTCCGTTCGAAAAATTTGTGAAAAATGTCGACTAATCCGTAGGCGGGGGCGCATTATAGTAATTTGTTCCAACCCGAGACATAAACAAAGACAAGGATAATCAGACCCGCTAAAGGGCTCAATGTACAAATAAGAAATCTGTTTTGACATAAAATGGATATATCCATATATTTCTGACTCATATTTATGAGATGATACAATATGGCAAAAGCTATACCGAGAACTGGTTTACGTAGGAATGTACGTATTGGTTCACGTAAGAGTGCACGTAGAATACCAAAGGGAGTTATTCATGTTCAAGCAAGTTTCAATAATACCATAGTCACAGTTACAGATGTGCGGGGGCGGGTGGTTTCCTGGTCCTCGGCCGGTACTTGTGGATTCAAGGGTACGAGAAGAGGGACACCCTTTGCCGCTCAAACTGCCGCAGCAAATGCTATTCGTACAGTAGTAGATCAAGGTATGCAACGAGCAGAAGTCATGATAAAAGGTCCCGGTCTCGGAAGAGACGCAGCATTACGAGCTATTCGTAGAAGTGGTATACTATTAACTTTCGTACGGGATGTAACCCCTATGCCACATAATGGCTGTAGACCTC